GGCAACTCCCATCATATGAAATGGGTTCAACGTCCAATTATGAAATCCTTGGAAGAAAAGGATGAATCGAAATATAGCTGCTACGCCAAAACTCGGCGCAAAGAACCAACCAGATTGTCCCAGTGGATAAATAAGGAATACGGAAACAAAAACAGCGATTGGACCAGAGAATGAAATTGCATTATAAGGCCGCAATTGAACAGACCGAGCAAGTTCAAATTGACGTAACATGAAACCTATTAGTGCAAAAGCCCCATGGAGAGCGACAAAAGTCCACAGACCCCCTAATTGACACCAACGAGTAAAATCCCCCTGTGCTTCCGGGCCCCAAAGTAGCAACAAAGAGTGTGCTAAACTATTGGCAGGGGTGGAAACCGCCGCGGTTAAGAAATTGCAACCTTCCAAATAGGAACTAGCCAATCCATGGGTATACCAAGAAGTTACAAAAGTAGTCCCTGTAAACCAACCCCCTAAAGCAAAATAAGCACAAGGAAAGAGCAATAGGCCGGACCATCCTACAAAAACAAAACGGTCCCTTCGTAACCAGTCGTCCATAATATCAAATAGATCCTTTTCTTCTTTAGTAACTCTACCAAGGGCTATAGTCATAGTGATCCTCCTATTCAATTACTTCAACCATTTCCGAGCATCTCATATTACTTCCAGGGCATAAGATAGTTTGATTATCTGTGGACGACTTCTTTCTCGTTCAATGCCCTTTTTCAAAGGTCTCGAAGATAGAAATTTAGCATTTTTATCTATGGGGTCACAACCAAGGTCGTGGTAAATCCACGAATTTCATTCAATTAAATTTTCTTATACTATAGGAATAAAACAAGAAATAAAGAAATAAACATTTGAATTCAGCATTATTCCATGGTTCCTATTTCAATTCAAAGCCTATCTTTTAAGAGAAACATAACCCCTCTTTTCTCATTCGCTCTCTATTGCATGGGTGGGAGAACAAAAATAGGATTCGGAAAAAAAAGAACGATATTGAAAAGAAAAATGGACTTTTGAAACCCTTTTTATGTGTAACGGAAAAGAGTTGCGATTTCTTCTTATTCCTATAGAACGTCTAGTAACAAGAATATGAAATCGTAAATAGCGAAAAATTCTTGCCTTGCGCGATCTAAGTCTAAGGAAATACAAAAAATTCGCTTATACACCAATCTCATCCACATCGAATTTATATATCAGAATAGCGGGTAGAGGCATCATTCAAGGGGTCAGGTCTACTTACTTTATCTTTCTTTCCAATTTTATTATGGGTTTGATAAGAACCTTTTTTGTGGATAAATAATAAAAAAAAAAAAAAATTATAACCTGCTTGTTTTATTCTAACAAATCCTATATGGAACTGCCCGCTGAAGAGAAAATTTATCTGATTGTTTCTCAGCCTATATCTAATTTTGGAAAGAAAAAACAAGAATTTTCTTCTTTTTTTTATTAATATTAAGAAAAAAGAATATAATTAAAATGGAATTGGCAATATAATTTTTATACACTATCGTTATTTCTTGCCTCTGTCATATCACGAAAACCTTTTGATTTGGAACGGGGAGAGATGGCTGAGTGGACTAAAGCGGCGGATTGCTAATCCGTTGTACAATTTTTTTGTACCGAGGGTTCGAATCCCTCTCTTTCCGCCCCCTCGGATCATTTGGCCCCCTCGGATCATTTGGGACTTTCAAATTGTAAGGAATTCTGACCCCCGGATTTTCTCATAGATAAATGTACGAAATAAATCCAATTTGTAAGAAAAAATTCCCAAAAATTTTGGATTTTTACTCCTCACGCCCAGGATTACGTCCTGGGTCATTAGATAAGAATCCAAAGATAAAGAGGGAAACAAAGAATATCACTACTGTATAAACAAAAAGTTTGAGAGTAAGCATTACATAATCTCCAAGATTTTTTTGTTAAGGAATAGATTACCCATTTTTTCTTACCACACAGATCCACTAGGATGGGTTTTGTTTATTTTGACACCTAAAAATGCAAAAATCAATTCTAAAAAAATTGTAAGAATTGCTTTATAATAAAATAAGCAATCTTATCAATATCAAAAATTAGTTTAGGTGTTGTGTGGGTACCTAAAGGTACCTGCTCAACGTAGGCGCAGGGGATAGAAAGGCTGATCCAAATTTATTGCTGCAGCTATACATTCAATGGAAAAGAATTTGAATTTTAGAATCGAAAGTTCATAATATAAGACTTCTCAGCTCTTATCCATTTTTTGAATTTTTTTGGAATCAATACATCATTCAATTTGGCAGACAGAATAGTAAAGATTTCATCGAAAACTTACAGCTGCTTGCCAAACAAACGCTAATAGAAAAAAGAGTACAGGTATGACAGGCATAACATCCACGATTGGGTTGAAAATGGCATAAGCTTCGGGTAATTTGGCGAAGAAAAAGCTAGTCGGATAAAGAACAGAATTAAAACAGATACAGGTTAAACTAAGTATATTAGGCATAACAAGCATTTCGTTCTTGTAGAGTAGATAATTGAATTTTGATTGAGTTATTTTTCTAAGGGAAAAAGCAAAAGAAAAGGTGGATTCAAAATCCTTTTTTCTTCGGACTTTCCAAAACGCAAAATACCTCCTTGTATTCGCATTCTCAAATGAGAATGGAAGAAATTCGACTTTCATATAATATCTTAATAGAATTCCATGTAATGATCAATGCATTTTTTGGATTCTATATTATCCGCATGTCTAGAATCCTAGCAAGAAAATATGTCTCCTTTTTTAGGTAATTGAAGTGGGATTGACAAATATTATATAAAAATAATAATGTTTATTAGTGTCGCATAAAACGAAATGAAATGGGGCGTGGCCAAGTGGTAAGGCAGCGGGTTTTGGTCCCGTTACTCGGAGGTTCGAATCCTTCCGTCCCAGATTTTTTCTGATGAAGCGAAAGATAGAATCGTATTGTGCCCTGCGCGACACAAAAGTTTATTAAGGAGAATAATTATCTCTTAATGAACTCGTAGATTAGATGCATTTCTAAGCATTCATTTTCTTTCTCAGAAAACTAAAACTAAAGTGTCAAGTCCAGTCAAATTTAATATCTTTATTTTATTTTCCTAAAAAATTTTTGTCTATCAGGCACATTCAGGATATGCCCCTACTACTCATTACTCAATATGTGTTTTGAATATGTGTTTAGAAATTGGAACTTCTTAGATAAACTTTATGCTCCGTATCTATGAAGTGGGAATTCTTACAGGATACATTTGACACCCAATATGAAAGAAACGAAGTATCCCCTTATTTATTTTCACCAAACTAAAGAACTAAAGTAAGTAAAAAAAAAGGGGGGTATCCTAATTCTATGTTTCATGGCCAGATTAAAGAGTAGGATGTTTTTTGTTTCAGCACAGGCCTTAAAACTTTTTACCAAGGTCGGCGGGAGAAAAAAGAAAAGGGTTTCCATTCTACGGATAGGGACGCTATTTTTCTATTTTAGGTATTATCCGATTTGCAAATATACATTTATAAATCAATGGAATGCGAGGATTAGAGAGAAATTCATATATTCTGTCTACTCGACTTTCGAATTGATTGAAAAAAAAAAAATTATTAAAGAGGTAAAACACTGTATATAAAATGAGACCCATCCCTTTATGATAGAGATAGATTTTTGTTGTATTATTAGTAAAATAGTAAAAAAGAAGGATCCTTCTTTGGTTAAGCCAAAACGATCTCGATCTGTGATTCTTTAAATATCCAGAATGATCCATTTTCATTTTGGTAAGGTTAATGTAAGAACTGTTCGTTGGATAGAATGGATTCAAAAAAAATCGTACTTTACTTTTCTTATTTTTGATTTTGAGTTCTTTCTTTTAGGTAAAAGAAAGAATGCTATTAAGTAAAAGCAAAGACCTTAATTTTACTTTACAAAAAAAAAACAAAAAAAATTCTTTCTTTTGTTATTCGAGTCGAAGAAGTATGAGAATTTTATAACTACCCAAAAACTACCAATCTTTTCATTGGCATAGCTTATTTGGTTATTCATTGGCTTATTTGGTTAATAGTTAATTGTTTTTGTTACATAAAAATATATTAATTAATTTAATTAATTCAACTTTTTTGGAGGTTGATAGTTTATTTGTTGGGGAAGAGTCGATCCTTGTCATTTCAGAATTGATCATCTTGAGTTCTTTGTTGAGAATGGAAATTCAATAATAAAAAAATTTTAAGCAAACTATTTTATTCCTCTTTTTGGAACTATGTTTCATTCATATGATAGAATATGGGTTTAATTAAATTGGATCTTTGCAGAGTGTTCCCCGAAAAATACTTAGTTTCTTTTATCCATATTTCTCCATAGATAGTTTGAATTAGTATACAAAAGCAATGACTATTCATGATTCCATCCATATTGGATCAATTCTCGATACCATTTTGCAATGAAATTAGAGGAATGTTATGGTAAAACTTCGTTTAAAACGATGTGGTAGAAAGCAACGTGCGACTTGAAGGACATGATCGATTGTGGATTTTGCTATCCATCATTTTCCATAGTAATGAAAATGCTCTTGGCTCGACATAGTCTGTTCTATTCGTCCCGAACCTAATTTGCGCTGGGTTGTTTGTAATGTAAGTAAATAGTACACGATGGAGCTCGAGAGGACAAAATTTCTTTTTTATCAAGGGAAAGAATCTAGGGTTAGTGAAAACTAATAAATTTGGTCAACTTTGTCAGTCTATCCTTAATATAGAAATCAAAAGGTTAAAATAACAAAAAAGTCCAATTTTGGAAGATTGGAAAAACTTTTTCGATTAAAAGTTTATCTGAATCCATGGTTCATATTTGATTTCTATAGAAGAGTGAAATGCTTTATCGAAGGAAATAAGAAAAAAGAAAGGGTATGTTGCTACTCTTTTGAAAGAAAAAAGAATAGGAGTTCCCTAAGTAATGTCTAAACCCAAGGATTTTGCAAATCAAAGATAAAGGATTCCGGAACAAGTAAACACGATTTTCAACCGTCTCAACAATAGAATTAGATCAGAATAAGGAATAAAAGTCAATTTGTTCGAGATGAGATAAAGAAAAGAGTTTAGAGACGACTCAAAAAATTTCGAAGGGTTTTTCTTTTGAAGTCCGTCAGTAAAAATTAGCCAACTTGAGTCATGAGTATAAATGAAATTTTTTTCTTTAAGGGAATTAATGCAAGTCATAATCCAATTTGTATCTACTTGTATTATAGACAGAAATTCGAATCATTTTCTCGAGCCGTATGAGGAGAAAACCTCCTATACGTTTCTAGGGGGGGGTTGTTTATCTACATCTATCCCAATAAGCTATCTATCGAATCGTTGCAATTGATGTTCGATCTCGAAGAGAAGGAAGAGATCTTCGAAAAGTAGGTTTTTATGATCCGATAAAGAATCAAACTTGTTTAAATGTTCCAGCTATTCTATATTTTCTTGAAAAGGGGGCTCAACCTACAAGAACAGTTTATGATATTTTAAGGAAGGCAGAATTCTTTAAAGATAAAGAAATAACTTTGAGTTAATTGAAGAATTAAATGAATAAAAAAGTAGGAGAGGGTCGCTAGTACCCCTTAATTATTTAGACACAATTTGCCTGTTTCTTAGTCCTATTTTTTTTGCTGCATTTATGTCGTGCCAATCCAACAAAAGCCCTTATTTTATTTCCTTTTTGTATCTAATTGCATTGTATTTCCATTGACAAAGGTCTATTGAACATCTAGAATTTGTAGATAGATGGGTCTCTTTATCGTCACTCCATATTAGGTATTTCGGTCTACAACTTCGCTCAAATGATAGGGTTGCCCCCCTTGCATATGCTCTCATACAAGCATACAAGATTTTTTGATTTAAAGAAATCCAAATTGCCAAAAAAAAATGACAATTTTGCCATTGTAATTGGGCCCCCTTTTTTACCCTTAGTGAAATTTAACCGCATCTGTTCATTTTGGTATTTTAGTGTTGTTAATGGGTGATAAATCTTTCTTTTGATGTCTTGCTAATTCAATGTTTTAACAGGAGTGTCCGGTGTAATTCCATCGATTTTTTGATTTCGATTGTATCTAAGAGATCCTATTTTATCCGGGTTGCTAACTCAATGGTAGAGTACTCGGCTTTTAAGTGCGACTATGATCTTTTACACATTTGGATGAAGCAACAAATTCGTCCAGACTCTTGGTAGAGTCTAGAAGACCACGACTGATCCTCAAAGGTAATGAATGGAAAAAATAGCATGTCGTAATAAAATTAATTTCTTTTTTTTTTTTTAATAAAAAAATTCCGATTTTCTGGGTCTAGTGAATAAATGGATAGAGACTGTCTCTAATTCTGGTAAAATAAAAAGCAACGAGCTTAACTTCTTAATTGGAAGGATTCCCCAATCTAATTAGACGTTAAAAATGGATTAGTGCCTGATGCGGGAAAAGGTTAGGTTTTGCTATGAGTGGACCCTTTACTTTTTTTTAGAAATCCTAATTATTTTTGATTTTCGATTGAAAAGGGATGTTATGAATTGAATGTGTAAAAGAAACAGTATATTGATAAAGAGACTGTATTCCAAAGTCAAAAGAGCGATTGGCCAGCAAAAATAAAGGATTAGTTCTTGTTTGTTTTGTAATTAGAACAAACATAAACTAATTAGATAGAAAAGGAGCGAAAAAAGATCTATGGATTAGACTCCCTTTCTTTCCAGGGTTTATATTATGCAACACCTTGTTCTGACCATATTGCACTATGTATCATAATTTGATAAACCGAGAAATGCTTTTTTTCTCTGATTCAAGTAGAAATACAAATGGAAAAATTCGAAGGGTATTCAAAAAAACAGAAATCTCGTCAACAATACTTCGTCTACCCACTTCTCTTTCAGGAATATATTTATGCATTTGCCCATGATTATGGATTAAATGGTTCCGAACCTGTAGATATTTTTGGTTGTAATAACAAGAAATTTAGCTCACTACTTGTGAAACGTTTAATTATTCGAATGTATCAGCAGAATTTTTGGATTAATTCGGTTAATCATCCTAACCAGGATCGATTGTTGGATCACAGCAATTATTTTTATTCTAAGTTTTATTCTCAGATTCTATCTGAGGGGTTTGCGATCGTTGTAGAAATCCCACTTTCGCTAGGGCAACTATTTTGTCCGGAAGAAAAAGAAATACCAACGTTTCAAAATTTACAATCTATTCATTCAATATTTCCCTTTTTAGAAGACAAATTTTTGCATTTACATTATCTATCGCATATAGAAATACCCTATCCTATCCATTTAGAAATCCTGGTTCAACTCATTGAATACCGGATTCAAGATGTTCCGTCTTTGCATTTATTGCGATTCTTTCTCAACTATTATTCGAATTGGAATAGTCTTATTACGTCAATGAAATCGATTTTTCTTTTGAAAAAAGAAAATAAAAGACTATTTCGATTCCTATATAACTCATATGTATCAGAATATGAATTTTTCTTGTTGTTTCTTCGTAAACAAT